TTAATTTTTTTTTATTTTTTATGTAAAAATTATTTGCAATGGTTAAGATAATTAATTTTAATTAAATTAAATAATTTATTATATTTAAATAAATATATATATATATAATATAATAAATTATAAATATATTAATTCTATAATTTAATTGAAAAAATTAAAATTAATTATCTTAATATATTATTATTTAAATGATTAAATATTGATTTATAATTAAATGACATTTTTAATATGAATATTATAAATAGAAGAAAAAAGAAATTATTTAATATTTAATAATTTCTATTAAATATTTTAATATAAAAAAAAAAAAAAAAAAATCTATGTAAAAAATATTACATTAAATAAAAAAAAATTTTTATAGTTTATAAAGTTTATTTAATACTTATTTTACATATAAATTTTGGTAATGATTATCATTTATTTTAATAATAATTAGTAATTTATGTAGTAATTAATATTAAAAATTTAAGAAATTAAGATTTAGTAATTTAAAAATTAATAACAAATTTTGTGCCAGCAGTTGCGGTTAGACAAAAGTTAAATTAAATTTTATTAGTCATTAAATAATAAAATAAAGAAAAAATATTTTAAATTTTAAATTATTAAGTGAAATTTTAATTTAATTAAATTTTATTAATATATTTATGTTTTAATAAATTTTAATATAAACTAGGATTAGATACCCTATTATTAAAAATTTAAATTATAATACTAAAATAGTATATAATTATTTATTGAAACTTAAATAACTTGGCGGTATTTTAGTTCATTTAGAGGAATCTGTTTAATAATTGATATTCCACGATTAAATTTACTTAATAATTAAAATTTGTATATCGTTGTTATAAAAATATTTTTTGATAATAATAATATTTAAAAATTTGTATAAAAAATTAAATCAGATCAAGATGCAGTTAATAATTAAGAATATAATGGATTACAATAAATTTATTTAAATGAATATTATTTTTTAAAAATTAATTGAAGGTGGATTTAAATGTAATTTTATTTAATTAAATAAAATGATTAATAATTAAAATATGTACATATTGCCCGTCACTTTCATTTATAAATTGAAATAAGTCGTAACAAAGTAGGGGTACTGGAAAGTGTTCCTAGAAAGATCAAATTAGAGCTTGAAAAAGTATTTCATTTACATTGAAAAGATATTATAATTTAATTAATTTGAAAATAAAAAATTAATTATTAAACAAGTAATAAAAAAATTTTTAAATAAAAAATATATATAATTGGGGGGTTATAGTATTTATAAAAAAAAAATTTTTTATTTTATAGTTAAATAGTATTGTAAAAGAATTTTTAAATAATTGAAAATGATTTTATATAAAAGTAATTTTAATTTAATGTATCTTGTGTATCAGAGTTTATTAATTATATTTTTATAATTAAAACTTCTCGAATTTAAAAGAGATAATTAATTAATAAAGTTATTGTTTCATAAATATTTTTAATAATTAATTTGAAATGAGATGTTAATCGTTTTTAAATATATCTAGTTTTTTTAGAAAAAAATTTAATTTTTAATTAAATAAAAAGAAAATTAATTAATTAATTTTCTTTTTATTTAATTAAATAATTTAAGGGATAAGCTTTAAATTAAATTTTTATAATTTTATTAAATTAAATTAAAATTTTTATGATTTATATTGTTAAAAAATTATTATTTATTATAAATAATTTTATTTAAAAATAAAATTTAATTTTATATTTAATTTTTTATAAAAAATTAATTTTTAATTAAAAAATATTAAATATAATGATAAAATTAGTAAATATAATAATTTATAAAATTTAAAATATTTTTTAAATATTATTAAAAGGAATTCGGCAAATAATAAAAATTATGTTCACTTGTTTATCAAAAACATGTCTTTTTGTTTAATAATTTAAAGTCTAATCTGCCCACTGATTTAAATATTGAAGGGCTGCAGTATATTGACTGTACAAAGGTAGCATAATCATTAGTCTCTTAATTGGTGACTTGTATGAAGGATTGGATGAAATATAAACTGTCTCTTAATTATATTATTGAATTTAATTTTTTATTTAAAAAGTTAAAATAAATTAAAAAGACGAGAAGACCCTATAGAGTTTTATAATTAATTTTATTAAAATTATTTATAAATTATAAATTAAAATGTAATTAATTATTTTGTTGGGGTGATAGAAAAATAAATTTAACTTTTTTTAATTTTAAACATTAATAATTGAATAAATGATCCATATAATTATGATTAAAAGAAAAAATTACCTTAGGGATAACAGCGTAATTTTTTTTTTTAGTTCAAATAATAAAAAAAGTTTGCGACCTCGATGTTGGATTAAGATAAAATTTAAATGCAGAAGTTTAAAATTTTTGATCTGTTCGATCATTAAAATCTTACATGATCTGAGTTCAAACCGGTGTAAGCCAGGTTGGTTTCTATCTTTTAATAATTAAAATATTTTAGTACGAAAGGATTAGATATTTAAATTAAATTTAGTTTTTTGAATTTTATTAAATTAATATATATATATATATATATATAATTAATAAATTAAAAAACTATTTTGGCAGAAAAAATGTAATGATTTTAGAAATCATTGATATATATGTTAATATATATTTAGTAAATGAATTTATTAGATTTTTATATAATTTTTATTGGTATATTAATTTTAATTGTGGGGGTTTTAATTGCAGTTGCTTTTTTGACTTTATTAGAACGTAAGTTATTAGGTTATATTCAAATTCGAAAGGGTCCTAATAAATTAGGTTTTATAGGTTTATTACAACCTTTTTCAGATGCTATTAAATTATTTAGAAAAGAACAAACTTATCCTATACTATCTAATTATTTAATTTATTATTTTTCACCTGTAGTTAGTTTTATTTTATCATTAATAGCTTGATTATTAATTCCTTATTATTTTAATTTAATTAGTTTTAATTTAGGAATATTATATTTTTTTTGTTGTATTAGATTAGGAGTTTATACTGTTATAATTGCCGGTTGGTCTTCAAATTCTAATTATGCATTATTAGGTGGTTTACGAGCAGTAGCTCAGACAATTTCTTATGAAGTAAGATTAGCTTTAATTTTTATAAGAAGAATTTTATTGATTATAGATTTTAATTTTTTTATATTTTATAAATATCAAAATTATATTTGATTTATTTTTTTAATATTTCCGTTATCATTTCTTATATTATCTTCAATAATAGCTGAAACTAATCGAACTCCTTTTGATTTTGCAGAAGGTGAAAGAGAATTAGTTTCAGGATTTAATATTGAATATAGAAGAGGTGGATTTGCTTTAATTTTTTTAGCTGAATATTCTAGAATTTTATTTATAAGATTAATATTTACTTTAGTTTATATAGGAGGATTTCAGTTAAATTTAATGTTTTATTTAAAATTATCATTAATTTCATTTATATTTATTTGGGTTCGTGGTACTTTACCTCGGTATCGTTATGATAAATTAATATATTTAGCTTGAAAAAGATATTTACCTGTTTCTTTAAATTTTTTATTATTTTTTATTGGATGTAAAATTATTTTATAATTAATTATTTTTAGTATAAATTAATAGAATTTATTATTCTTTCTTAAGTTTTCAAAACAAATGCTTTATCAAGCTCATTAATTAAAATAATAATTTATCTCAGTATTTATTTATTAATGGATTAATAATGAAATAAGAAAAATAAAGTAATGTTAATACTTGCCCAGTTAAGATATAAGGAGCTTCTACAGGTCGAGCTCCAATTCAAGTTAATAGAATAATAATTGTAATTAAGAATCAAAATATAATTTGATTAATTGGGTAAAATTGTAATCCTTGAATTTTTTTATTAAATGTTATAGGGAGAATAATTAAAATTAAAATAGATGAAATTAATGCAACTACTCCTCCAAGTTTATTTGGAATTGATCGTAAAATAGCATAAGCAAATAAAAAATATCATTCAGGTTGAATATGGATAGGGGTTACTAATGGGTTGGCAGGGATGAAATTATCTGGATCTCCTAATATATAGGGATTGGTTAAAGTTAAAATTGTTAAAATAGTGATTAATACAATAAATCCTATTAAATCCTTTATAGTAAAAAATGGGTGAAATGGAATTTTTTCTAAATTTCTATTTATTCCTAAAGGATTATTTGATCCTGTTTGGTGTAAAAATAATAAATGAATTATAGTTATTATTAAAATAATAAAAGGTAAAAGAAAATGGAATGTATAAAATCGAGTTAAAGTTGCATTATCAATTGCAAATCCTCCTCAAATTCAATTTACTAATATTGTTCCTAAATAAGGGATTGCTGATAATAAATTAGTAATTACAGTAGCTCCTCAAAAAGATATTTGTCCTCAAGGTAAAACATATCCTATAAAAGCTGTAGCTATTAAAAGAAATAAAATTAATACTCCAATTATTCATGTATATTTTAAGTTAAAAGATTCATAATAAATTCCTCGTCCAATATGAAAATAAACGCAAATAAAAAAAAAGGATGCACCATTTGCATGTATGGTTCGAATTAGTCAACCATAATTTACATTTCGACAAATATAATTAACTCTATAAAATGCTATTTCAATATTAGCTGTATAGTATATAGTCAAAAATAATCCTGTAATAATTTGAATAATTAAACATAATGCTAATAAAGACCCAAAATTTCATCAGATTCTAATATTAGATGGGGTAGGGAGATCAATTAGAGATCCATTAATAATTTTTAAAATAGGGTGAATTTTCCGGATTGGTTTAAAATGATTTATCATTAAATATTTAAATATTAGACCGTAAAGGGCCATAATTAATATTAGTAATTTTTACTACAGTAATTAATGTAATAAATAGATAAATAATTATTATTATTATTATTAAAGATGTTTGATTATCATATAATTTTCTTAAATTAATATTATTTTCTAAATTTAAAAATAATAAATTATAAAAGTTATTTATATCAGAATTATAATTAAAGTTTATTCATTTTAAATTATTTATATTAAATAATATTAAACTAATTAAAATTATGATTATTATAATATTATTAAATTTTATTTTAAAATTAAATTTAAATATTTCATTTGAAGCAATTCTTGATACATAAATAAATATTACTAATAATCCTCCAAGGAAAGTTAAAAATAAAATATAAGAAAATCAATAGGTTTTAATTATTATTCCTGATAAAATACAAATTAATAAGGTTTGAATTAAAATTATTAATCCTATAGATAGTGGATGATTTAAGAAAATTATAAATAATGAAATAAAAATTAATATTAAAGATAAAAATATTTTTGTAATTTCAAAGAATAGTTTAATTAAAATAATAATTTTGGAGATTATAGATAAAGAATATTCTTTTTCTTTGAAGTATTTAAAGATAAATTCTTAATTTTGATTTACAAGACCAATGTTTTTTTTTAAACTATAAAAACAAAAATGATAATTATAAATATGTGAATTGTTTTTATTATTATGTTTATTATTGGTAATATTATTTTTGTTTCTAAACATAAACATTTATTGATTGTATTATTAAGATTAGAATTTATTGTTTTAAGAATTTTTTTTTTTATATTATTATTATTTATGCATATTGAATTAGAAATATATATATTAATAATTTTTTTAGTTTTTTCTGTTTGTGAGGGGGCTTTAGGTTTATCTATTTTAGTTTCTATAATTCGAACTCATGGAAATGATTATTTTCAAAGATTTAATTTATTATAAGTTAAAATTTAATTAAATGATAAAATTTTTAATTATAATAATTTTTATAACTCCTTTATGTTTTTTAAAAAATATATTTTGGATGGTTCAAATAATATTAATATTAATAATATTAATATTTATAAATATAACAATTAAAATTGATAATTTTTGTAGATTAAGATATATTTATGGTTACGATATTTTATCTTTTGGTTTAATTTTATTGAGTATTTGAATTTGTATTTTAATAATTATAGCTAGAGAAAATTTATTAAAAATTAGTTTTTATGAAAAATTTTTTTTATTTAATGTAATTTTTTTATTAATTATACTAATTTTGACTTTTAGAGTTATAAATTTATTTTATTTTTATTTATTTTTTGAGGCTAGATTAATTCCAACTTTAATATTAATTATTGGTTGAGGGTATCAACCTGAACGTATTCAAGCGGGAATATACTTATTATTTTATACTTTATTTGCTTCATTACCCTTATTAATGGGTATTTTTTATATTTTTATAAATGAAAATTATATTATAATTTATTTTATAAAATTTTTAAATTTAAATTTATATTTATTATATTTTAGAATAATCATAGCTTTTTTAGTTAAAATACCTATATATTTTGTTCATTTATGATTACCAAAAGCTCATGTAGAAGCTCCTGTTTCTGGTTCAATAATTTTAGCTGGGATTATATTAAAGTTAGGAGGGTATGGACTTTTACGTTTTATAATTTTTATTCAAGAATTAGGCATAAAATTAAATTTAATTTGAATTAATGTTAGCTTATTAGGGGGATTTTATATTAGTTTAAAATGTTTTTGTCAGGTAGATATAAAATCTTTAATTGCTTATTCTTCTGTAGCACATATAAGAATTGTTATTAGAGGAATTATAACTCTTAATAGTTGAGGGTTTATTGGCTCTTATATCTTAATAATTGGTCATGGTTTATGTTCTTCGGGTATATTTTGTTTAGCAAATATTAATTATGAACGATTTCATAGACGAAGATTATTTATTAATAAAGGAATAATAAATTTTATACCTTCAATAAGATTATGATGATTTTTATTAGTTAGATCTAATATGGCGGCCCCTCCTTCTTTAAATTTATTAGGGGAAATTAGTTTAATTAATAGATTATTAAGATGATCATGAGTTTCTATAATTATATTAATAATAATTTCTTTTTTTAGAGCCGGGTATAGCTTATATTTATATTCTTATATTCAACATGGTAAATTTTATACGGGATTATACAGATACTATAGAGGGGTATCTCGAGAATATTTATTATTAATATTACATTGATTGCCTTTAAATTTAATTATTTTAAAGGTTGATTATAGAATAATTTGATTTTATTTAAATAATTTAAATAAAATATTGATTTGTGGAGTCAAAAATATGAATATATCTCATTTTAAATTATAAATTTACAAAAATACTGTATTTGTTTTCTTGCCTTTTTTTTTTTATTTTTTTTTATATTAACTAATTTTTTTTTTTTTATTTATTTTATTATAAATAATTTAACTGTTCTATTAGAGTGAGAAATTATTTCATTAAATTCAGTTAGTTTTTTTATATCTATTTTACTAGATTGAATATCTTTATTATTTATAATGTTTGTTTCATTAATTTCTTCTGTTGTTATTTATTACAGAAAAAGATATATAAATTCAGAAATAAATTTAAGTCGTTTTATTATACTAGTTCTTTTATTTGTTTTTTCAATAATTATATTAATTATTAGACCTAATATTGTTAGAATTTTATTAGGTTGGGATGGTTTAGGTTTGGTTTCATATTGTTTAGTTATTTATTATCAAAATTTGAAATCTTATAATGCTGGTATATTAACTGCTTTATCTAATCGTATTGGAGATGTTTTAATTTTAATAGTTATTGCTTGAATGTTAAATTATGGTAGATGAAATTATATTTTTTACATAAATTTTATGTCTAATGATTATGAAATGCAAATTATTGGGCTAATAATTATTATAGCAGCTATAACTAAAAGAGCTCAAATTCCTTTTAGTTCTTGATTACCTGCGGCTATAGCAGCTCCTACCCCTGTTTCTGCTTTAGTTCATTCTTCTACTTTAGTAACTGCTGGAGTTTATTTATTAATTCGGTTTAATATTTTATTAGTTGATATATTTTCCATGAAAATTTTATTATTAATTTCTGGTTTAACTATATTTATAGCTGGAATTTCTGCTAATTATGAATTTGATTTAAAAAAAATTATTGCTTTATCTACTTTAAGACAATTAGGTTTAATAATAAGAATTTTAAGAATGGGAATACCTGATTTAGCTTTTTTTCATCTCTTAACACATGCTATATTTAAAGCTTTATTATTCATATGTGCTGGGGTTATTATTCATATAATAAATGATGTTCAAGATATTCGTTTTATAGGGGGGATTAGAATATTTATTCCTTTTACTTCTTTATGTATAAATATTTCTAATATAGCTTTATGTGGAATTCCTTTTTTATCTGGGTTTTATTCTAAGGATTTAATTTTAGAGATAGTAAGATTTAGAAATTTAAATATATTAATTTTTTTATTATATTATATCTCTACAGGATTAACTGTTTTTTATACAATACGTTTATTAATGTATTTAATAATTAATGATTATAATTTATTTTCTGTTTATAATTTGTATGATGAGGATTATATTATATTAAAAAGAATAATGGTTTTATTAATAATAAGAATTATAAGAGGTAGATTTTTGATATGAATAATTTTTTCTTATCCTTATATAATTTATTTACCTTTTATTTTAAAAATAATAGTAATTTATGTTAGCTTATTAGGGGGTTTAATAGGTTATTTAGTAAGAAATATAATAGTTTATTCTTTAAATAAATTTTTAATATTTTATAGTATTAGAAATTTTTTATGTTTAATATGATTTTTACCTAATTTAATAACTTATTGTTTAAATTATCATGTTTTAAATTTTAGTCAAAAATTAGTTAAAAATATTGATTTTGGTTGAAGTGAATTATATAGAGGTCAAGGTATTTTTAATATTATAAAAAATTATTCAATTTTTTTTAATGTTTTTCAAATTAATAATTTTAAAATTTATTTATTTAGATTTATTTTATGAATAATAATTTATTTATTAATTATTTTAATAATTTATTTAAATAGCTTATAAATAGAGCATAATATTGAAGATATTAGGGAGATTATTTAATCTTTAGATATTTATAAAAAAAAAATTTTTTTATTTTTACAGTGAAAATGTAATGTTTTATATTAAACTATATAAATAATAATTTAAATAAGAAATATTAATGAAATTAATCACTAAGAATTAAGTTAGCAGCTTAATTATTTTATATTTCTTTTAATTGGAAATGATTTTCAATTTTATCATTAACAGTGATATACCTCTATTTTGGTTTCAATTAATTAAATAAGGAGTAATTTAACTCTTTCTTTTAATTCGAAATTAAATGCAAATATTGCTTCTTATTTAAGATATAATATATAATAATAATATTTTTTGATTGCAAATCAAATGTTTTAAAATAAACTAAAATCCTATTATTATAATAATAATAATTTATTAATTAGTTCAATTTAATATGTTTTGGTTTCACTCATGGTATAATCCCACAATTAAAATAATAATAAAAAATAATCTAATTTTAATTCATATAATAAAATTTACTAATTTAAATAAAGTAATTATTGGAAAAATTAAGGCAATTTCTACATCAAAAATTAAAAAAATTATTGTAATTAAAAAAAAATGTAAGGAAAAAGGAATTCGGGCAGATGATTTAGGGTCAAACCCACATTCAAAAGGTGAGGATTTTTCTCGGTCTTTAAAGGATTTTTTTGATAAAAAAATTGATAAAATTATTAAGATATTAGAAATAATAGTAATAATAATTGAAATATTTAATAATAAAATAATTATTTATATTAAAATTGATTAAACTTTTTGATTGGAAATCAAATATACTAAATATATTATATAAATAATTAATTACCTCATCAGTAAATTGAAATATAAAGAAATAATCAAACTACATCAACAAAATGTCAATATCAAGCTGCAGCTTCAAATCCAAAATGATGATATCTTGAAAAATGATTATTTAAATGTCGAATTAAACAAATAATTAAGAAAATTGTTCCAATTATTACATGGAGACCGTGGAATCCTGTTGCTATAAAAAATGTAGATCCATAAATTCTATCTGCAATAGTAAATGGAGCTTCAAAATATTCATAAGCTTGTAAAATAGTAAAATAAATTCCTAAAATAATAGTAATAAATAATCCTTGAGTAGTTTGAGAATAATTATTTTCTATTAAAGCATGATGACTTCATGTAACTGATACCCCAGAACTAATTAAAATAATAGTATTTAAAAGAGGAATTTGGAATGGATTAAATGTATTAATTCTTATTGGGGGTCAATTTATTCCAACTTCAATATTAGGGGCTAGTCTTCTATGAAAAAATGCTCAAAAAAATGATAAAAAAAAAAAAATTTCTGATACAATGAATAAAATTATTCCTCATTTAAGTCCTTTTGTTACAGAAATTGTATGTTTACCTTGAAATGTTCCTTCTCGATAAACATCTCGTCATCATTGAAATATAGTTATAATAATAATAATGTATCCTAATAATAATAAATTTATATTAAAATTATGGAATCATTTAACTATTCCAGTAACTAAAGTTATAGTTCCAATTGCTCCTGTTAAAGGTCATGGACTATAGTCAACTAAATGATATGGGTGAAAATTAAGATTAAGATTATTTTTCATTAATTAACTTCTCTAGAATAAAGTGTTCTTAAAATAGCAATTACATATGATTGAATTACTGCAACAGCAGATTCTAAGATTAATAATAAAATTTGGATAAAAATTAAAAATATAATTAAGTAATTAGGTAATCTGTTACCTGTTCCTCTTAGAAGGGTTATTAATAAATGTCCTGCAATTATATTTGCTGTTAATCGAACAGCAAGAGTTCCTGGTCGAATAATATTTCTAATTGTTTCAATTAAAACTATAAATGGTATTAAAATGCCAGGAGTTCCATGAGGAATTATATGTATAAATATATGTTGAGTATTATTAATTCATCCATAAATTATAAATCTAAATCATAATGGTAAAGAAATACTAAGAGATAAAGTTAGATGACTAGTACTTGTGAAAATATAAGGAAATAATCCTAAAAAATTATTAAATAAAATAAAAAAAAATAATGAAATAAAAATAAATGTTGATCCATTAAAATAGTTATTTTTTAATAATATTTTAAATTCATTATGAAGTTTATTTATGATGAAATTTCAAATAAAATAATGACGGTTTGGGATTAGTCAAAATGAATAAGGTAAAAATATTAATCCTAATAATGTTCTAATTCAGTTTAATGATAAATTTATTAAATTAGTGCTAGGGTCAAAAATTGAAAATAAATTACTTATCATTTTCAATAAAGGTTTTTTAAATTTCTATTTTTTAAATTATTTTTTTTAGAATTATTATTTAAATTAAAAATATAGTAATTTATAATATTAAATAAAATAAATGTAAATAAAAAAAAAATAAAAGAAATTAATCAATTAATAGGTATTATTTGTGGGATAAAAGAATATTACTTAAAGTAATAATTTAAATTTGACATATTTATGTTATAAATTAACTAATTCTTTAGCATCATTAGAAGTAATCGTAAATTTACTATAAAATGGTTTAAGAGACCAGTACTTGCTTTCAGTCATCTAATGAAGAATAATTATTAATTCAATTAATAAAGTTTTTAATTGAAATTCTTTCAATTACAATAGGCATAAATCTATGATTTGCCCCGCAAATTTCAGAACATTGCCCAAAAAAAATTCCTGGTCGATTGATAAAAAAATTAGTTTGATTTAATCGACCAGGATTTGCATCAACTTTTACTCCTAATGATGGGATAGTTCATGAATGAATAACATCTGATGCGGTTACTAAAATTCGAATTTGATTGTTTATAGGTAAAATAATTCGATTATCTACATCTAATAATCGAAATTGATTAGGGCTTAATTCATTTGATTGAATCATATACGAGTCGAATTCAATATTATTAAAATCAGAATATTCATAACTTCAGTATCATTGATGTCCAATTGATTTTAAGGTAATTAAAGGGTTATTTAGTTCATCTAATAAATATAATAATCGTAAAGATGGTAATGCAATAAAAATTAAAGTAATAGCTGGTAAAATAGTTCAAATTAATTCAATTATTTGATTTTCTAATAAAAATCGATTAATATATTTATTAAAAAATAAGTTTATTAAGATATAACTTACTAAAATAGTAATTATAATTAAAATAATTAAAGTATGATCATGAAAAAAGATAATTTGTTCTATTAAAGGTGAAGCTCCATTTTGTAAATTAAAATTAGATCATGTTGCCATTTCTAAAAAAAGGATAATCCTTTATAGATGGGGTTTAAATCCATTACATATAGTCTGTCATATTAGAAATTATTTAAAATTGGTAATTCATGATACGAATGTTCTGCTGGAGGTAAATTTTGAAATCATTCAATAGAAGAGGATATATTTAATTTAAATAATACAATACGTTGATTAATTATTGATTCTCAAATAATGATTAAGATTAATATTACTGCTAAAAGAGAAATATAAGACCCTAAAGATGAAATTATATTTCAAGAAATATAAGCATCAGGATAGTCAGAATAACGACGAGGTATACCAGCTAAACCTAAAAAATGTTGGGGAAAAAATGTTAAATTTACTCCTAAAAATATAATAAAAAATTGAATTTTTAATATAAATGGATTTAAAGATAATCCTGTAAATAGTGGATATCAATGAATAAATCCTGCTATAATTGCAAATACAGCTCCTATAGAAAGGACATAATGAAAGTGAGCTACAACATAATATGTGTCATGTAAGGTAATATCAATAGATGAATTGGCTAATACAACTCCTGTTAATCCCCCAACAGTAAATAAAAATACAAATCCTAATCTTCAAAGTGTTGAAGGACTATAATTAATTTGAGTTCCATGAAGAGTAGCTAATCAACTAAAAATTTTAATTCCTGTTGGTACAGCAATAATTATAGTTGCTGATGTAAAATAAGCACGAGTATCAATATCTATTCCTACTGTAAATATGTGATGAGCTCATACAATAAATCCTAATAATCCAATTGCTATTATTGCGTAAATTATTCCTAAACATCCAAAAGTTTCTTTTTTTCCACTTTCTTGGGAAATAATATGGGAAATTATTCCAAATCCTGGAAGAATTAGAATATATACTTCTGGGTGCCCAAAAAATCAAAATAAATGTTGATAAAGAATAGGATCTCCTCCTCCAGCAGGATCAAAAAAGGATGTATTTAAATTTCGATCTGTTAATAATATAGTAATAGCTCCTGCTAATACCGGTAATGAAAGAAGTAATAAAAAGGCTGTAATTCCTACGGCTCAAACAAATAAAGGTATTTGATCAAAAGATATGTTATTAACTCGTATATTAATAATAGTGGTAATAAAATTAATTGCTCCTAAAATAGAAGAAATCCCAGCTAAATGTAGTGAAAAAATAGCTAAATCTACTGATCTACCTCTATGAGCAATATTAGATGAAAGTGGGGGGTAAACTGTTCATCCTGTTCCAGCTCCTGTTTCCACAATACTACTAGAAATTAAAAGTATTAGTGATGGGGGTAGTATTCAAAATCTTATATTATTTATTCGAGGGAAAGCTATATCAGGGGCTCCTAACATTAAAGGTACTAATCAGTTTCCAAATCCTCCAATTATAATTGGTATAACTATAAAAAAAATTATAATAAAAGCATGGGCTGTAACAATAGTATTATAAATTTGATCATCTCCAATTAGTGAGCCTGGATTTCCTAGTTCAGCTCGGATTAATAAACTTAAAGAGGTTCCAACTATTCCTGCTCAAATTCCAAAAATAAAGTATAAAGTTCCAATATCTTTATGATTAGTTGAATAAAGTCATTTTTTCAAAAATAAAATGGCTGAGTTTTAAGCGATAAATTGTAAATTTATTAACGAGAATATTCTCTTTTATTATACGCATGTACAGTCTTATAGTCATTTAGTGATGTAAAATTGCAAATTTTAAGGGGTAATTAATATTATTAAGGCTTAAAGAAATTTCTTTATTTATAATTTTGAAGATTATTAGTTTTATTAACTTAAAACCTTTTTAAAAAAAAAATAAAGTACTAAAAATTATTCCTATGATAGATAATATTGATAAAAAATTTATTAATATTTTAATATTATTTTTAATATTAATTTTAAATCATTTTAATTTAATATAATTAAATATGAATGATGAATATAAAATTCGAATATAAAAAAATAACATAATTAATCTTATTATAATAAAAATAAATGTTAATAAGTATAGTTTATTAATCATTAAAAAATTAATAATAATTCATTTAGGGAAAAATCCAATAAAAGGAGGTAACCCCCCTAAAGATAAAAAATTAATTAATAAGTTAATTTTAATTATAAAATTTATATTAATAAAAAATAATTGATTAATAAAAAATAAATTTATAAAATAAAAAAATATACATATAATTCTAATTAATAATGAATAAATAGTAATATAGAATAAGAATAAATTTTCTCTAATTATTATTGAAATAATTATTCATCCTAAATTATTAATAGAAGAAAAAGCTATTAATTTACGTAAGGAAGTTTGATTAATACCATTTACAGCTCCAATAATAATATTTAAAATAATTATAATTATTAAAAAATTTTTATTAAAATAATATGATATTAAAATTAGGGGGGAAATTTTTTGTCATGTTATTAAAATAAAATTATTAAATCAAGATAAACCTTCAACAATATTAGGGAATCAAAAATGAAAGGGAGCAGATCCTATTTTTATTAATATTCTTGAGTTAATTATAATAGATATTAAATTATTATATTCAAAATTTTTAAAAAAAATTATATTTAATAAAATAAAAAATAAAAAATTAATTGAGGCAATTGTTTGAGTTAAAAAGTATTTTAATGATGCTTCAGAAGTTAAAATATTATTAGAGTTATTAATAAGGGGGATAAATCTTATTAAATTAATTTCTAAACCAATTCAACATCCAAATCATGAATTGGAGGAAATAGAAATTAATGTTCTAAAAAATAAAATAAATAAAAAGAATAATTTATTAGAATTAAAAATTAATAAAATTTAAATAAAGATATTAATCTTAATAAGAATTAAAAATTCATATAATTTATTATTTATATTTTGGTGTAAGATGCACAATAGTTTTTGATACTATTAGTTATAGTTTAATTCTATAAAATATAATAAAGATAGTAATTACTATATGATTTATCCTATCAGAATAATCCTTTTTCAGGCACTTTATTTTTAAAAAAAAGGGATTTCCTTTATATTTGGGGTATGAACCCAGAAGCTTATCTTAGCTTATTTTTAA